TTCCAGAAGATGTTGATCGTAAATAAGAGGATTTTTTAATAAAAAAAACGAATACAAATTCGCATCCAGATACATAAGAATTATCTAGGACTCGAAATAGTCTTTTATTTTCTTTTGAAAAAACGTAAATGGATTTCTTGGGAGTAATGAAACTATCCCAATTATGATATTTATGGAGAAAGAATCGCAATAAATGCAAAGAGGAAACATCTTGGACCCGGCATTGAAGGATTTGAACCAAAATTTCTAAATGGATAGGATGGGGTATTAGTATATCTAATACATAATTTAAATGAGAGAGTTTGTCCTCTAAAAAGGGAAATATTGAATGAATGGATCGTAAATTCTGCGATTTTGGTATTTCTTTTTCTTCGAGGGAAAATATTAATCGCAGAGAAAATGGAATTTCTACAATGAACGCAAAAACTTCTGACATCATTTGAGAATAAAAAGAATTGTTGTCCGCAACGAGTCGATTTTGGTTAGAATCATTAACCGAAAAAGTCAAAAAATTCTGTTGATACATTCGAGTAATTAAATGTTTCACAAGCACTGAACTAGATTTATTGTCATAACCGAAAAATTCCACGGGTTCGTAAAAAATCGAACCATTTAAATTATGATCATGAGCAAGTGCGTAAATATACTCCTCAAGGAGAAGCGGATATAAAAAGTGTCGTTGCCGAGATCTATCTTTTTCCAAATATTCTTGTAATTCTTCCATTTTAATTTCTACTTGAACCGAAAGCAGGGAAGGGAACATTTCTTGGGTTATCAGATGATACATAGTGCAATACGGCCAAAATGGGGTATGTATTATGCTATGCATATACATATAGTAATAAAAATATATATATATACCCCTATATCCCCAATACCGAACAGAAGGAGTCCAATCAACAGATCTTTTTCCTCTCCTTTTATATCCAATTGGTATTATAATTTCAAGAGGGTAAAAAATCCTTTATTTTTACAGCCCGATCGCTCTTTTGACTTTGGAATAAATTCTCTTTATCACTATACTGTTTCTTCTACACATCCGTTTCCAATCCATAATAGAGAATAGTTAGGATTCGTTAAAAAAAAAGAATCAATGGTCCACTCACAGGAGAACCCTTTCCCGCATCAGGCACCAATTTCTTTTTAACGTCTAATTAGATCGGGTAATTATTCAAATTAAGAACATAAGCTCGTTGCTTTTTGTTTTACCAGAATTGGGGCCGAAGGCCTCTATCCATTTATTCACTAGACCCAACTACAAATGTTGTGAATTTTTTTGTCCCCCTTCCAAAAAAAAAGCACTATTTTGTAATGATCCAGTAAAGACAAACTCAAAGTTCGATTTTAATTTAAAATAAAAATAAAAAATGACAAATTTCTTATTTTATTACGACATGCTGTTTTTTCCACTCGTTACCTTTCAGGATCAGTCGTGGTCTTATAGACTCTACCAATAGTCTGAACGAATTCCTTGCTTCATCCAAATGTGTAAAAGATCATAGTCGCACTTAAAAGCCGAGTACTCTACCGTTGAGTTAGCAACCCGAAAAATATGATATGTAAATATGATCGAAATGAAAATAAAAAAATCAAATTAACGGACTACACATTTTTTCTTTTCGTTAAGAAAAAACGTCTTGCATGATTGATGGTAAGGCAAATCCATCATTTGCCCGAGGTGAAAGAAAAAAGGGTAGGGATAAAAAGATCTATTTATCTATGATCGAATTATATTTGTTCGATACAACATTGTCAATATGAATGGAATGTTGAGAAAACAAATCAAATTAAGTAAACCAAATAAAGACTTGTGTTGGATTGGCACAACATAAAATAAATAAGAAATTTAGATGGAAAAAAAAAATAAGTAAGAAGTCGAAAAACCCGGGTTTATTCAATCACTAGGTGTATAATAAAAAAGTAAGCAAGATTAACCCTTAGCTTATTGGTCAATTTCCACAACAAAACAAGAAAAAAGTAAACTAAGAACAAGAAAAGGGCAAATTGGGGGAAATAATCAAAATTATAATTACTCAAAGATAGATTAGATACTAGCCCCCTTTTTTTATTCATGAATTTTGGTTTTTCCTTTAATTAACAATTAACCCGAAGTTCTTTCTTTAAACAACTCTGCCTTCCTTAAAATATCATGAACAGTTCCTGTAGGTTGAGCACCCCTTTCAAGGAAATATAGAATAACAGGAACGTTTGAATAAGTTTGATTCTTTATCGGATCATAAAAACCTACTTTTCGAAGATCTCTTCCTTCTCTTCTGGATCGAACATCAATTGCAACGATTCGATAGATAGCTCATTGGGATAGATGTAGATAAACAATGCCCCCCCCCCCTGGAAACGTATAGGAGGTTTTCCCCTCATACGGCTCGAGAAAAAATGATTCGAATTTTGGCAAATAGACCCATAAAATCACGAATTAGACTATAATATTATAATTATAATTTATAATTATAATCTAATTTGAGTCGTTTTTTTTTTGTTCTTCCTTACAAAAAAAACGAAATCTCATTCGTACTCATAACTCAAGTTGGAAAATTCTGAAAGAGTTCAAAGGGAAATCCTTAGACATTTATTGAGCCGTCTCTAACCTTTTTTGTTTATCTCGTCTCGAATCTATTTTTATTCTTCATTATGATCCAGTTGATGAGACAATTGAAAATAGTGTTTCCTTGTTCCGGAATCCTTTATCTTTGCTTCGTGAAATCATTGGGTTTAAACATTACTTCGGTTATCCTTACTCCTTTCAAAACAGCAGCAACATACCTTTTGTTTTTTGTTATTTCATAGAAAGAAATAATATAATAAAACGATTGAGATTAATTTCTTTGTAATACAGCTTTGATCAAAATAGTTTTACCAATTCCGACTAATTTTACTTTTTTTTTTTTTCACTTTTCAAATTTGAAACTTTCGATTTATATACTTACAAAGTTGGTCCAATTTATTGATTGTCACTAACCCTAGATTCTTCCCCCTGATAAATGAATCAACACTTTCGGCTCGAGCTCCATCATGTACTATTTACATTCCAACCCAACACAAATTGGGTCTCCCCGGCGGAACAGAACAAACTATGTCGAGCCAAGAGCATCTTCGGTACTATAGAAGATAGAAGATGGCGGATGTAAGAATCCACAGCCGATCATGTCCTTCAAGTCGCACGTTGCTTTCTACCACATCGTTTCAAACGAAGTTTTACCATAACATTCCTCTAATTTCATTTCAAAATAGAATTGATTCAATATCGAATCATGAATAGTCATTGTCATTGGATTACCGATATAATACTTTCTATCTAGCTATGGGCAAATTTAGTATTTATCCTTATACGAAGAAGGCTCAAAAAGGATTCAATTTATTTAACCCCATATTCTATCATATGAATGAAACACATTTCTAAAAAAACCGAAAGGTAAATTCTGAATATAATCTAGTTTATTTGTTTTTATGAGTATGGAATAGAAAGGTCCTGTGTAAGGTAAGATTTAAGTTCTATCTTTCATATGAAAGATAAAATAAGAATCATAGGCATAGGGGTCTGATCTTTTTGTATCCATCATATACAACGAATAATTTTGACAGGAGACAATATTAAGGAATCCCGGATTCTTTTCACTTAACCGAAAAGGGGATTGTTACTGAAAAAGAACAATACATAGTAATTTAATGTTGGATAAAATGCGATCCAATCTTTCGTTTCTGTTCGTTTCTGATGGAAACGATCTGGGACGGAAGGATTCGAACCTCCGGGTAACGGGACCAAAACCCGCTGCCTTACCGCTTGGCCACGCCCCATTTAGATTTTTATTGGACACCAATAAACAATAATATTAGTATTGCTTATTCGTCAATTCCGGGACAAAAAAATATGGGATATATTGTTTCTAGGATTTGGCACGTGTAGATATAAAAAAAAAATGCATTGATCATTACATATAATTCAATTAAGATATTGTATGAAAGTATAATTCTTTGTATTCTCATTTGAGAATGGAAGAAAAGCTTTTTGATTTGATAGAGTTCGAAGAAAAAGAAGGATTTTTTGACCTGCTTTTTTTTTTCATTTTAAAAGGGGAAAAATAACTCAATCAAAATCAAATTATCTAATCCACGAGAACGAAATGCTTAATATCCTTAGTTTAATCTCTATCTGTCTTAATTCTGCCTTTTATTCGAGTAGTTTTTTCTTCGCCAAATTACCCGAGGCTTATGCCTTTTTCAACCCAATCATAGACGTTATGCCCGTCATACCTGTACTCTTTTTTCTCTTAGCCTTTGTTTGGCAAGCTGCTGCAAGTTTTCGATGAAATCTTTAATACTCTCCTAAATTCAGGATTTATTCGATAAAAAAAAAGATTCTCAAAATTGATAAGATCGTATAAAGCTTACATTATGAACCCTCGATTCACAAATATAAATTCTTGACTTATTTGTGTATAAAACAAGAAATTTTTTGTAACGAAGGAATCCGAATTTTATTAAAAAAAAATTCGTGAAAATGACTTTCTTTTCAAGAAAACACTTCATTTTATTTTTGGGGTGTATGGTACAAAAATAGGTAATCTATTCCCTTTTTTCCAAAAAATGATCTTATCTTGGAGATTATATAATGTTTACTCTCAAACTTTTCGTTTACACAGTAGTGATATTTTTTGTTTCTCTCTTCATCTTCGGATTCTTATCTAACGATCCGGGACGTAATCCTGGACGTGAAGAATAAAAAAGAGATTTTTCGTTTTTCCTTATTTTTTCTTTCTGAATTTTTTTTTCTTATTATTTTCTCTATTTCATCCATTTAACTATGATAAAATCAAAAGAAAGAAATTTCTTCAAATTCGAATAAAGTCTTAAGCAATCGAAGGGAGCGGAGAGAGAGGGATTCGAACCCTCGGTACCAATAACTCGTACAACGGATTAGCAATCCGCCGCTTTAGTCCACTCAGCCATCTCTCCCAATTAAAAATGCAAAATTTTTTATGTGA